TTTAACTCTAAGAGAAAGGTCTAATGATCTCGATGTAACTCAAAAATACAGGCATTTGTGGGTTCAATGCGAAAATTGTTATGAATTAAATTATAAGAAATTTTTGAAATCAAAAACAAGTATTTGTGAACAATGTGGATATCATTTGAAAATGAGTAGTTCAGATAGAATCGAACTTTCGATCGATCCCGGTACTTGGCATCCTATGGATGAAGACATGGTCTCTCTGGATCCCATTGGATTTCATTCGGAGGAGGAGCCTTATAAAGATCGTATTGATTCTTATCAAAGAAAGACAGGATTAACTGAGGCTGTTCAAACAGGCATAGGTCAACTAAATGGTATTCCCGTAGCAATTGGGGTTATGGATTTTCAGTTTATGGGGGGTAGTATGGGATCCGTAGTCGGGGAGAAAATCACCCGTTTGGTTGAGTACGCTACCGATCAATTTCTACCTCTTATTATAGTGTGCGCTTCCGGGGGGGCACGCATGCAAGAAGGAAGTTTGAGCTTGATGCAAATGGCTAAAATATCGTCTGCTTTATATGATTATCAATCAAATAAAAAGTTATTTTATGTATCAATCCTTACATCTCCTACTACTGGTGGGGTAACAGCTAGTTTTGGTATGTTGGGAGATATCATTATTGCTGAACCCAATTCCTATATTGCATTTGCGGGTAAAAGAGTAATTGAACAAACATTGAATAAAACAGTACCTGAAGGTTCACAAGCGGCTGAATATTTATTCCAGAAGGGCTTATTTGACTTAATTGTACCACGTAATCCTTTAAAAAGCGTTCTGAGTGAGTTATTTAAGCTCCACGCTTTCTTTCCTTTGAATTAAAATTCAATCAAGTAGAGCACACAAAATTCAATTAGTTTATTTGTAGCAAACAAGTAGTTAGTTTATAAGAATCAAAGTAAATAAGAATGGAGTTTTCTTTGATGACCTAAGATCTAATTGTAGAAAGAATAAAAAGTTGCGGATAACTCTTTTTTTTACCTAGAATCCCGATTACTAATTAAGAAGTCTCTATCAACAAGATAAAAGAGTGAATTCTTCCTTTCGTGAAATTAGGCAAATAAAATGAATTTCGTCTTATGTCTTATGTATATAATCAAATAGAGAAAAGATAGATATATAGTTTTTTATCTTTCTCTATCTCCCGAAAATCCCATTTTCACTAAAAATTCCTGTTGGGTCGCATTCTAACGAATCTTTCGATAATCTGTAAGAAACTCTTTCTTTATTAAAAATTCGAAGACAAGAACAAAAGACAAAGAAATGAAGAAAAATAATAAAGTGAATTATAATACATATCTTTCATGTAGAAAGATGAATAAGTCCATTTATTTAGTTCTACATTCCTTGGACTTATTCTATATACTCACTTAGATATATAGATACTTATTTCTATACTAAGAATTTGAAATTTAATTAATTAATAATAATTACAATTCTTAATTATAATTATTATAAGATATTTATTTTTTATAAAAAATAAATAATAGCAGGTACAAATAGTAAATCGAGGTACCCATTTTATGACAACTTTCAATTTCCCCTCTATTTTTGTGCCTTTAGTAGGCCTAGTATTTCCGGCAATTGCAATGGCTTCTTTATCTCTTCATGTTCAAAAAAACAAGATTGTTTAGATCTGATGGGACCCAATCTCATCCGTTTTTTTTCAAAACTTAGACTTGTAGCATAACACAGATATCTATTTCGAAAAATATGGTCTAACGTGTAATTTCCGCCGAACATAAAGGAAAAAGTTCTTATGCCTGCAGAAAAGGATCTATGGGTAAATGAATTCTAGCTAGTTTCAAATAGATCAGGATCGCTGGATGGCTAAAATGTAAAGTCGGTGGATCTATAGGTATATCAATATGTATAGTGGGCTCATATGAAGGGTATGTTATTATTTTAGATCTAACCAATTTGATGAATTACTCCTAAAGGTTCACATCAAACTAGTGCTAGTTCACATCAAACTAGTGCTAGTTGATGAGAGTTACTTCGGAAACAAAAAAAAGTAAAGTCAAATTCATTTGGGGTATTCTCTCAATTCCAATAAAATGCAATCAGATCAAGTATGAGTTGGCGATCAGAAGATATATGGATAGAACTTATAACGGGGTCTCGAAAACTAAGTAATTTATGCTGGGCCCTTATCCTTTTTTTAGGTTCATTAGGATTCTTATTGGTTGGAACTTCCAGTTATCTTGGTAGAAATTTGATATCTTTTTTTCCGTCTCAGCAAATCATTTTTTTTCCACAAGGGATCGTGATGTCTTTCTACGGGATCGCGGGTCTCTTTATTAGTTCCTATTTGTGGTGCACAATTTCCTGGAATGTAGGTAGTGGTTATGATCGATTCGATAGAAAGGAAGGGATAGTGTGTATTTTTCGTTGGGGATTTCCTGGAAAAAATCGTCGCATATTCCTCCGATTCCTTATAAAAGATATTCAGTCCGTTAGAATAGAAGTTAAAGA